TGTAGAGTTGAAGAGAAATATCCCAATACATGTCTTATTTTTTTTTTTCAATAATCCATATTTGTAGCAATGAAATACTAGTGTTCCTACCCCAAGTGATAGATGATTGATTACACGATGGTATATATTCTTTATAAAGGACCAGAAATACCTTGCTTACGTATCATTGGGAAGTGCATTAACATAAATACGGCGGTAAGAAGAGGTAATACAAAAGTGTGTAAACTATAAAAACGAGTCAAAGTGGATTGTCCTACACTAGCACTTCCGCGTAATAACTCTACCAGAGGCGAGCCTATTACAGGAATAGCGTCTGGTACGCCTGTTACAATTTTTACTGCCCAATAACCAATTTGGTCCCGAGGTAAGGAATAACCAGTTACACCAAAAGATGCGGTCAATACACCCAAAACCACACCTGTAACCCAAGTCAATTCACGAGGTTTTTTAAAGCCGCCGGTGAGATACACGCGAAATACGTGCAGGATCATCATTAGGACCATCATACTTGCCGACCATCGATGAACTGATCGGATTAACCAACCAAAATTAGCTTCAGTCATTATATATTGAACAGAAGCAAAGGCCTCCGTAACGGTCGGACGATAATAAAAAGTCATAGCAAACCCGGTAGCTACTTGTACCAAAAAACAAGTAAGCGTAATTCCCCCTAGACAATAAAATATGTTGACGTGAGGAGGAACATATTTACTAGTTATATCATCGGCAATTGCCTGAATCTCAAGACGTTCTTCGAACCAATCATAGATTTTATTGAGATAGGTAAATCAAGGGGACCCCCCCGGAGAACCGTATATGAAAATTTCATCTCGTACGGCTCAAACAGAAACACCCAAATACTAGTTCTAACGGATGTGTGTAATATAAAGTTTGAAATTTATTAATTCTATGATTTATGATTCAATTTTTTTTTGAAGATACTAAAGAATAAAAATCCGAAAGCTCTTCTTTGTGGTTATAATGCCAAAAAATCAAGTCGGCTCATTCGTCTATATATTGATCGTTATAGGCCTCTTGAATCTTCTATTTACCTATTTTCTTTGGTGTTATTTATGTGTAATGCGGCTTTACTGCTGTTTTCTTTATTATTGATAGGAATTCTCTTGTTAAGACCCTATGAATTGATTAAAACCTCAGATTCATACTAAAACCACGATGATTCAATAAAACCCTTTCAAACTAAGTCTAAGTCCCAAAATTCCCTGAGTAAGAACCATTGGATCATCACTTATTCAATGAATAGATATAATGACTAAAAATCCAAACCAAAGAAACCTTTGTTTTGTCCTTTGATCAAAATAAGCATAAACGAAAGTTTGAAAGAATCAAAATATTTCTATTTATAACTTCTAACTCTTTGAAAAAATTTTTTGAAGTCCGGACACGAGGTCTGACTATTAAGTATGAATCATAGTTCTAATAGTAATCTATTTCATATATTCCGTGCTCCAGATACTAGAATGAATATCCGACGAAGTAAAACCATCTCTATCAAGATGACAGACCGATTCTCTGTACTATCCATAGGATCATTTATACCAAGTCACACACTCATATTCCGGAAATACAGAAACAAAGAAATTCCACGGTCAAACTACCAAAATAGAATGGGATAAAAATCAGAAACCTAAACGCTTCACTTTGTATTGAAAAAGCCAGTTAATGGTTCTTGTGAATCTAATTCATTGAAATTCCATCCAGTAAAATGGAAGAATTATAAATCTCCAAAATAATAGATAGGAATATCGCGAATAGAGCCATTGCGAGACCCATCAAAGGAGTAGTTCCCCACCCAGGAGCTACTTTACCATATTCTGAATTCAATGGTTTCAATAAACTCCCCGCATTAGTTCGTTTTGGGCGGCCAGATCTAGAACTACCTTCAACGGTTTGTGTAGCCATAATATTTTATATTCAGTAAGATCTGTTGACTTTGTATACCATTCCGTTGTAAATAAATGATCTTATCATAGATCCATTGTGGTCTTAAAACTTTATAATGTCTTAAAACTATATAATCATGGAAACAGCAACCCTAGTTGCCATCTTTTTATCTGGTTTACTTGTAAGTTTTACTGGGTACGCCTTATATACTGCTTTTGGGCAACCCTCTCAACAACTAAGAGATCCATTCGAGGAACACGGGGACTAGTTGAAGTACGGATCCTCCCAATATTGGGAGGATCCGTACTTCAATTGAGATAATGACAAATCATTTCACCTTTTTAGTTGGAACTTTAGGCGGATCTCGAAAAAAGATAGCGAAAAAAATTATTCCTAGAGTTGAGACTAAAAGGAATGTATAAACCAATGCTTCCATAGATTCGATCGTGGTTTACAATTATAGCTTCCATACCTGTTTATTTGGGATCGTCTCCCGGATAAATAAAGAACAAGAGTCAAAGAAAAGGCAGTGATTCAAATCAAGATTTATCTGGTACCCCATCTAAAAATCACAAAAAGAAAATAAAAATGAAAAGTAACAAGTAACAAAGCATATTGTATCAGACTACTTGTCTTCTTGTAGTTGGATCTCCAAGTTTTTGGAATGCTCCAAATTCCACTTGAGCATCTAAATCTGGATCAATACCAGCAAAAACATCTCGAAACAAGGTTCTAGCACCATGCCAAATGTGTCCGAAGAAGAAGAGCAAAGCAAACGAAGCATGTCCAAAAGTAAACCAACCCCGTGGACTGCTACGAAAAACACCATCGGATTTCAAAGTAGCACGATCTAATTCAAAAATCTCACCCAATTGAGCACGTCTAGCATATTTTTTCACAGTAGCGGGATCGCTATAACTGACTCCGTTGAGTTCGCCGCCATAGAACTCGACAGTTACACCTACTTGTTCGACACTATATTTTGATTCCGCCCTTCTAAAAGGAACATCGGCTCTAACAATTCCGTCTCCGTCTACCAAAACAACCGGAAATGTTTCAAAAAAAGTAGGCATACGACGTACAAAAAGTTCGCGCCCCTCTTTATCTCTAAAGATAGGATGTCCTAACCACCCAACAGCTATTCCATCCCCGTTGTCCATTGAGCCCGCTCTGAATAACCCCCCCTTTGCCGGATTATTGCCGATGTAATCATAAAAAGCTAGTTTTTCGGGAATTTTAGACCAAGCTTCAGATAAACTTTGATTTTCAGCCAACCCAGCACCAATTCTTCGATATATTTCTTGTTGGAAGTATCCTTGATCCCATTGATAACGAGTGGGACCAAATAATTCAATCGGGGTAGTTGCTGAACCATACCACATAGTTCCAGCAACTACAAAAGCGGCAAAAAAGACAGCAGCAATACTACTGGAAAGGACGGTTTCAATATTTCCCATACGTAATCCTTTGTATAGGCGTTGAGGTGGACGTACACTAAGATGGAATAGACCCGCCAATATGCCCAAGGTCCCTGCTGCAATATGATGAGAGGCTATTCCTCCCGGAACAAAAGGATCAAAACCCTCCACACCCCACGCTGGATTTACGGATTGTACCCTTCCAGTTAGTCCATAAGGATCGGACACCCATATTCCAGGACCATACAATCCTGTTACATGAAATGCACCAAAACCAAAGCAAGCCACCCCTGATAGAAATAAATGAATTCCAAAGATCTTAGGCAAATCCAAAGAGGGTTTTCCTGTACGTTCATCAGTAAATATTTCTAGATCCCAATACACCCAATGCCAGATAGCTGCCAAAAAGCACAAGCCCGAAAACACAATATGTGCCCCGGCCACACCTTCGTAACTCCAAATACCCGGATTCGTTACAGTACCCCCTGTGATACTCCAACCGCCCCATGAATTGGTTATTCCTAAACGAGTCATGAAGGGTATAACGAACATACCCTGTCTCCACATTGGATCAAGAACAGGATCAGAAGGATCAAAAACTGCTAATTCGTATAGAGCCATCGAACCGGCCCAACCAGCAACCAGAGCTGTATGCATTATATGGACAGAAATCAAACGACCGGGATCATTCAATACGACGGTATGAACACGATACCAAGGCAAACCCATGGAAATACCCCTTTATCAATGAAAAATAGACACAATGTAACTTTATTGCATTGGAAAAAACTATGCTGTGGACCCTCTTTTTAGTGGATTATCTTGGGGAAAGAATTAATATTTGTTTGATTTGTTTGATTCTTTTCAATTACTTTTAGTAATAATGAAACTATTTTGTTCGTAGGAACAAAAAGAAGCAGATCTATTCTACACCCGATAAGTACCAATACGCAATGGTAGGGGAGTTGATACCATTTTCTATGAGTGAATGCATATATATATTTGTTCATCATTCAAAGGACTTATTTGTAATAATTTTCCTTTATTCATTTTGTCTTCTTTATCTTTTTTTATAAACTTAGTCAATCTATGGATAAAATATGATAAAGGACAATATTAGTAGGACACTAAATCCATTGTTACGCTTTCACATCAAAGTGAGATATAGTACTTAATTTTTCTTTTATTTAATGCCTATTGGTGTTCCAAGAGTACCTTTTCGAAGTCCTGGAGAGGAAGATGCATTGTGGATTGACGTATAGTGCGACTTGTCAGATATATTGGGTCATATGGTATTTCCCCATTCTCTTCCCCGATCGAGATATCCTCCCCTTCGCCCAAGAAAGATTGATTGAATTATCAAAAATTTGGAGCGTGAAGTTCAATTAGATCCATTTTTTCGGGAGGGTATACAGATTAATATTATCAATTAGAATAATTTATGGTTATCTTGGTTAGGCCAATAAAATGAAGTATCCAGGCTCCGTTTAGAAAAAAACCGGTAAAAAATCTATTTATGATTACTATTTCTATCATATTCTATTTCTTTATATATTTATAATAGAAGTGATCTCAAACAGTTAATCAATCGAGTAATATGATGAATGCATTGAATATCTGTTGTAAGACATGAAATAAATTGTAAAAAGGAAGTCGTAGCAAAAGGACGTGGTATTGGGGCATTTGTCATATATGTGCAAATCCAAATCGGGCGGATCTTTACTCGGAGTAGAGCATAAACCTAAAAAAATTGAAGAAGCCCATTCAGGAACAAGAAAATTACATCGCGATTGAGATTGTATCTCGATGAAACAATACATCAATGAAAAGTTAGTTAGATAAATTTAGTAATTTTTTTTTATAGATAAACAAAACAGGCCAAAACCCATCTTTTTTGAAAAATGAAAGAAAAGCCCCTTTTTATACCTGGTATGAAAAAAAAAAAATAAAATAAAAGAAAGCGCTAGAATCTACATCTACACATTGATTCTTTTTTTTTTTCGTTATTTTTGTTGAACCGTATGCATCAAAAGGTGCATGTACGGTTTCTAAGGGATACAACTTTATCCCAATCAACCGACTTTATCGAGAAAGATTACTTTTTTTAGGCCAAGGGGTTGATAGCGAGATCTCGAATCAACTTATTGGTCTTATGGTATATCTCAGTATAGAGGATGATACCAAAGATCTATATTTGTTTATAAATTCTCCTGGCGGATGGGTAATACCCGGAGTAGCTATTTATGATACTATGCAATTTGTGCGACCAGATATACAGACAATATGCATGGGATTAGCCGCTTCAATGGGATCTTTTATTCTGGTCGGAGGAGAAATTACCAAACGTCTAGCATTCCCTCACGCTTGGCGCCAATGAGTTTTTTATTTGATTTGAGAGAAAAAAGAAGACTATGCCTTCGCGCTATATGAAATATGAATATTAAGTAATAATAGCATGGCACTTCGAATTCGATATGATAAATTTTTTTAACCCTTAAATTATGTATCGAAAGAGTAGTATGAGATAAAAGGTATTTCCGATTTTATCTAATCTATCGGGAGGCCTATTTCAGCGTCACAAACTTTTTTGTTTTCACGCCGGGAGGCTCTTACACAATATTTAGGTTATGAAAGAATATGAAAATAAAAAAAAATCTTGTTTTTTTATTTGAAAAAAAAAAAAAAAGAAACTTTGGGATTGCTAAATAACAGACGAAATAAATATATAAAGCAACGGAGCCATCATAGTATTTTTGAACTACTCCAAAAACAAAAAGAAGGGTGGTTATTGGATCATTTACCAACCCGAGTCTGATAGACCCTATATTTAATTTATTTGATATTTAAGTAAGGTAAAAACGAATTCCATTATAGAGCCGTATGCAATGCGTAAAAGATGCCTGTACGGTTGTTCAATTATATATTTTATTATTCTTTATCTCTTCACCTTATCATCATGCGAGATAGAATAAACATTTATTATGTTATATCATCAGGGTAATGATCCATCAACCTGCTAGTTCTTTTTATGAGGCACAGACGGGAGAATTTATCTTGGAAGCGGAAGAACTTTTGAAGCTGCGCGAAACCGTCACAAGGGTTTATGTACAAAGGACAGGCAAACCCTTATGGGTTGTATCCGAAGATATGGAAAGAGATGTTTTTATGTCAGCAACAGAAGCCCAAGCTCATGGAATTGTTGATCTTGTAGCGACTGAATAAAAAAGAAAAAATAACAAAAATTTCAGACGAATTGATGATTTGAGATTTTATCTTCTTACCGGATTTAATATTCTATTCATTAATCTATTAATATAGAAATAAAATAATTCATAATCATCCGGTTAAGATCGATCTAAACCAGCCCATTATGTATATGATTCAATATGCCAACTATTAAACAACTTATTAGAAACACAAGACAGCCAATCAGAAATGTCACGAAATCCCCCGCTCTTGGGGGATGTCCTCAGCGACGAGGAACATGTACTAGGGTGTATGTGCGACTCGTTCAGATCATGGGCTAGGACAAAAGAAAGAAAACAATTGATCCAGTATCAACGATCAGTACCAGTGAATAGACTAGAATGGAAGAACTCCATTCAATATCTAAAAATAAAAAAGATCTATCCTTCTATTGTGGTATCAAATGTATGGTTTCCGTTGGTGCAAATCCAATCAACTCCATTTTAAATTTAAGATGAGAAAGAATTCTCCATTGATAGCAAATGATATCCATTAAGCAGGGGAAATACTATTTTAAAAAGAAGAAAAATTATGCCTTACTCTTGCAAGAACGGACTAACAGGGTCAGCTACTCAGCTAATCTTCATAATTAAATACCGTTACTGTATAAGTAGATCTCATTGTGAAAGACCTCGTACTGGATAATTATGGGTAGAGCCAAAGAGTGTGAACTGTACAAGTTAACAATAACATTGATTAAATGAAAGAAGGGCTCCGGTGTATAGAGAGGACCTCACCGTTTAAGAAGTAACCATAGAAACGATGGAACCCACTATATCCATTTATATTTACTACTTTTCTGTTTTATGTGTTTTTGATACCTAATATCAATACAATTTTTTCTAGGCATTTCACCTAGAAAAAAAAAAAAAAAAATCGTGGTCGGGAAGGTTATAGTAGCAAAAGCCATTGGAATTTAAATTTTATACATTGGAAGAATCCGTTTTGTTATTAATAGACTAGGATACGGGAAGGGAATAACTGAAAGAAAGGAAATCAATTAGTTATTCATCAAAGTTTCATTTATTCAATGACCAGAATTAAACGAGGGTATATAGCTCGAAGACGTAGAACAAAAATTCGTTTATTTGCATCAACCTTTCGAGGGGCTCATTCAAGACTTACTCGTACTATTACTCAACAGAAAATAAGAGCTTTGGTTTCGGCTCATCGGGATAGAGGTAGACAAAAGAGAGATTTTCGTCGGTTGTGGATCACTCGGATAAATGCAGTAATTCGCGAGAATAAAGTATACTTCAGTTATAGTAAATTTATACACAATCTGTACAAGAGACAGTTACTTCTTAATCGTAAAATACTTGCACAAATAGCTATATTAAATAAGAGTTGTCTTTATATGATTTCCAATGAGATCATAAAATAAAGAGATTGGAAGGAATCCGTTGGAATAGTTTAAATGGAGTTCCCTGGAGAATGAACTCTGGGAAGGTAGAGTAGAAATTAGTATGATAAAATATGATAAAGTCATCAAAATGAAGAAAGACGTTAAATAAAAAATATTTATTCCTCTTCTCCCATTTTTTTTCTTACGACAGGACATTTCGATTTTACGATTTTTCGAACAAAAAAAAAAAACGTCAATCCGCATTTGAGTTTGGATTGGAATTTTATTTTGATTCAATTCAATTGAAGAGTCAACCTATTTTTTTCTGGTTCTAAGACCAGCAGCTCTAGCGGTTGACTCGCTTCTTTCAAATTGTTTCTCATTATTAAGAAAAGGTAACGGAGATAAAATACGAGCTTGTTTTATAGCAATAGTAATTAATCGTTGTTGTTTTAAGGTCAATCTATTCACCCGTCTAGATAATATTTTTCCTTGTTCGCTAATAAATCGACTAATTAAACTCATGTTTCTATAATCAATTCGATCCCCCGATTGGATCGGAGGCAAACGCCTACGAAAAGATCGCTTAGATTTAAGAAAGATTCGCTTGGATTTATCCATGGTTTGTTTATTCCTTATCCTGAAAATCCCAATCCTATTTCTTAATTCTACATCATCTTTGATCCGATCGAAATAGGATTTGGTTTGTTTATATTTATTTGTTTATATTTAATAAATAAATAATAAATTTTAATAAATAAATTATATTTAATTTTAATAAATAAATTATATTTAAATAAATTAATAAATTATATTTAAATAAATTCAAAAATAAATTCAAATAAATTATATATATATATTGTTATATATAATATGTAATTTTTCATCTTCCTTGGAAGACTGACACACGAGCGATCGGTTCGATCTATTTCTTTATCTCCCCATGAATCGTATGTTTGTAACAACAGGGACAGAATTTTCTCAATTCCAATCGACTAGGCGTATTGTGTCGATTCTTTTGAGTAATATATCTGGAAATGCCCATTGATTCCTTATTAACACGATTTCGAACACAACTGGTACATTCCAAAATAACCGTTACTCGGACATCTTTACCCTTAGCCATGAACCTCCTTTGGTTTTTGATTCATTCAATTCTTTAATTTTCCGACCCGAAGCAAGGAAGAAGAAAGGACACAAAAATAGAAGCAGGTAACTCGAAATCAAATTATGAAAGAAATATTTTGTTGCAATCAATATAGTAATAAATAATAAGTAATATAATGATTTCTAACTATATTTATAATTTTTAATTGCCGTACAGTATTTCATTTTCAGTTAAGTATCTTGTATGATATTGTTGCCCCAACCACCGCATTTCCATTCTATTATTAATTTAATTTGAGCCTGAGCCCGAGTTCATAGTTTCACTGAGGGTGAAACCGCTTTTTCTTTGTTTTTTTTTTTTTTTAGAAAGAATAAGTAAAAAAAGAAAAAAAGAAAAAACAAAGAAAAAAAGAAGGGAGGGGTAGGGATTAGTTACAGATATTTGATTGTATCTCTAATCTTCTTCCCCTTCCCATATCAATAGCTAGAATGAAAAAAAGGGGAATATCAACGCATCCGGAAAAAAACGATTGATCTCTATCAATAAACCTGCTAAAGACCCGAACCATAGAGTACTTACTACCGGTGCCACGGAGAGATATGTTTTTAGATCTCGCATTTTAAAAACTCCTCTTTCTGTATTCGTTATTGTAATTTTATTGTAATTTGTAATACATAATGGTAATACATATATGACCGGATGTGTATATGTAGTTAATGACTTACCACTTGTACGCGGAGTTCCTAATTCAAATTGAAATGTACAAAATAGATATTTATTAAAAGAAAAAAATACGTCCATTTCCGCCTTAAATTCCTAAAAAATATTAATTTTTTGTGGTAGATTTCATATTTATTTCATACTTTATATAAGTCTTTTACCATATTATATGTTTGTTATATGATATATGAGACCAAAAGGAAGAAGGAAGAAATGATAAGATAGTTTGGGTATATCAATGTAGGAAATAAAGATGTG